GGATCCCTTAACTATATAAGGGATTAATAAAACGAATCACACTTTTACCACTAAACTATACCCGCTACAATGCGATTATTGTATAGAAATGAACTTTTTGTCGAACAAGGAAATCCGACGTAATCAAAATAAGAAAAGAGTACTAGTAATTAAAATAACTAAATAACAAGTTCTTTCGAGGATTTTGGATAGAACGGATAGGGCTTTATAAAACTTTTTATGTTATGACATTAAAATGCATTGCACAACAATCGACAATTCTTTTTTTTTTGATTTATTTACTTAAAAAAGAAAGAATAATATTAATAATAATAATATAATAAGAAATGAAACTTTGATTCTATATCATAGATATGGAAATAGTCCGTCTTCTGATTGTTGTTTCAATAACAAGCCAAGCATTTTTTATTTCAAATAAAGCAAAATCATTTTACCTACGATTTTATTTGGAACAAAAACAAAAAAAGGCCCGGCTAGGTACTGACCAGGCCAGGCCGCGAAAAGAAAATAAAAAAACTTTTTCGGTATTCTTTTTTTTTTTATTCGAAATATCTCTTTTGAGCCTTTTCTTTATCTAAATAGGATTGCTTATCAAAGTTGTATATATTAAAGTTGTATATATCAATATCGTAGAATACTATTTAAATAGTAAAATAATATATCTAAAATAGATAAAGAAGGGATTTTTTCAAGCCTTCCATTTTGTGTAATGGAACTATGTAACATAGTAATTATCCTTTTTCAATTCGGAGAGATGGCTGAGTGGACTAAAGCGTCGGATTGCTAATCCGTTGTACGAGCTTTTCGTACCGAGGGTTCGAATCCCTCTCTTTCCGTTTCCGTTGATGACTCGGTATTTTATTTATCTTTCAAATTCCAATTCTTCGAACCCCCCCTTATTTTTTTTTTATTTATTATTTAATTAAAGATGTGTAATAGATAAAATCCTAAGAACATTGAAAAATTAAGCAAGGAAAGGCCACTTTTTTTATTCTTCACGCCCAGGATTACGTCCTGGATCATTAGATAGGAATCCGAAGATGAACAGAGAAACAAAGAATATCACTACTGTATAAACAAAGAGTTTGAGAGTAAGCATTACACAATCTCCAAGATCATTTTTTTTTGAAAAAAAAAAGAGAATAGATTCTCCATTTTTATACCACATATCCTATTTTGACACCAATAAATGAAAGGGTTTCTATAAATAAAAAAGAATTTTCAGAAATTCATTTGAAATAAGAGTCACCTCTTTCATTCCCCAAAATAAAATGTTTTTACTACCTCCGCGGGGCTTTTAATAGGATTATTCAATAAATGAAAAGGAATCAGAATGAGGAAATGCGGTGATTCAGATTTCTCTAAGCTATCTAAAAATTAGTTAAATCGAGAGTTCATACTAGACTGTAAGACTTATCTGATCTTATTCATTGTTATAATTTTATTTTCGCAAATAAATCATGCCTAGGACAGTATTAAAAATTTTATCGAAAACTTACAGCAGCTTGCCAAACAAAGGCTAAGAGAAAAAAGAGAACGGGTATTACTGGCATAAAATCTACGATTGGGCTCAAAAAAGCGTAGGCCTCAGGCAATTTGGCTAAGAAAAAACTACTCGAATAAAGGGCGGAATTAAGACAGATCAAACTAAAGATATTAAGCATAACAAACATTTTTTTTTTGACTTGGAGATAATTGTATTTTGATTGATTTAATATAATATATAATAATATATTATTATTGTATTGATTTAATTTTAATATATTATATTGATTTAATTTAATATAATAATATATTATTATATCTTTAATAATATAGTATATATGATATACTATATAGTATTATTGATACTTGAACTACAGCAAAAGCGACGCAACGAAGGTACTTTTTTAAAGTTTTTAAAGTTTGCATATAATATCTTAAGATAATTGTGTGTAATGATAATGATATTGAATTGTATGTAATGTGTAATGATCAATAAATTCAGTTTTATTCTATAGATAATTCTATATCTACATGTGTCAAAATTCCAGTGTCAAAATTCCAGTGTCAAAATCCCAGGAACAAGAAAGTCCATAGATATTTGGACTGGAATTGACGAATACTCAATACCGATACTAGTCTTTAGTAGTATCGAATAGAAATCTAAATGGGGCGTGGCCAAGTGGTAAGGCAACGGGTTTTGGTCCCGGTATTCGGAGGTTCGAATCCTTTCGTCCCAGGAAATACCTATAATTTCTATATAAATAGACATTATCAGACTAATGAAATGATAGATTGTCTTTTTTTTTTGAACTAACTAATTTCTCTTTATTTTGACTTTCAAAGTAGAATATTGAATGGATAGAATGTGATTCTTGTTTCTGATTTTAAATTATTTTATTTTTCTCTGAATCATATTTTTTTTCTTAAATTGAGTTCAAATACATACAGATGGAGCTATATTGAGTTATGATCTAGGTAAGCTAGGAACATAGATTACAAGAATTTGAAATAAAGTAAAAAAAAAAAGGTAAAATGAGGGATTGAATGTACCTTTCATGGTATATCCATTCCCTTAGAACATTCCTATTTGATTTAGTTATTTCGAACTATATCCATATGCTAATAAGAGTTAATCGACAATGTAAGATATCAATTTCAATAGCGGTGTCTGTAGAAATCTGATTAACAAATCATCAAGTTACATATGTAACACATGTATTTTCTTTTGGCTCGAATAAATAATTTGAAATTGATGTAATAATAGAGACCGGGGGGTTCATACACACTATTCTATTTCCCTTGCTTTAAATAAAAATTTTTGAACCTCCAGAGCCAGAGAAAGAAACTACACGAAAAATGAGGAAATGCTGAATTTTTTATTTTATTATCGTTCTATTTCATTGATAAGGTTTTTTGAAAAAAAAAAAATTTTGATTCGTTAATTTGAAATATTCAAAAGAGAATATTCCTAATTAAGTCCAATGACAATTGTTCAGTCTATCTGATAGATAGAGTAAATTGATTTTTTTTTCTTTCAATTTTTTATTTTCGTTTTTAGTCTGAAATGAAAGAAAAGGGCCTAAATCTTCCTTTGCATTAACCCTCTAAATCTTCCTTTGCCATTAACCCTTTTTATCCACTCTCACTCTATGAAAAAAAGAAATTCGATTCTTTCAATCTATATTTTTTGAATCGTGGATTTATTTATGATGTTCAAATACGATCCTTAGTAAAACTTTATTCAAATAGTGATATTGGTATAAGATAGGGTTTTTCAATTAAATAACTATTTGAATCATTTCTTCTGACTATTTGATACTCGAATAAGTCTGAGATTGTTGAATATATCCTATTAGGTTTATCCTATTAGGTTACTTGAAGATGGAATGTAGATTTAATAAAAAGAACTTTTTATTCGTAATATTTAGAAATTATGTATAATGTATAAATTAATAATTAATAAAGAAGATAAAAATATTGCATTATTCAATAAAATAAAAAATGTATTGAAATTTTATTCTTGATAAGATTTCTTTATTTTAGAAAGCAACACCAATTAATTCATATAAAAGAAGAAAAAATATAAATTTCTATGAAACGATCGAACAAATGACTATTCATGATTCCATAATTGAATCAATTACATATCAGTTCCAAACTAGAGAAATGTTATGGTAAAACTTCGTTTGAAACGATGTGGTAAAAAGCAACGCGCGACTTGACAGACATGATCAGTTGTGGATTCTTACAACCACCATTTTCTATTCTATATAAATGAAGGTGCTCTTGGCTCGACATCCTTTGTTCTGTTCCATTAGAACCCTTGTTTTTTGTTGGGGTTTAATGTCAACAGTATATGATGTAGCTCGAGTAGAAAGTATTGATTCATTTCTCAGGGGCAAAAATCTAAGGTTAGTGCCAATTAATAAGTTGGAACAACTTCGTAAGTATATTTTCGATTTAGTAAAAATCGAAAGGATCCAATTCGAACAAGTTTCAAATAAAAAAAGGAAAATTTGTTGGAATTAGTGAAACTCTTTTGATCAAAAGTGTATCATGCGGGAATCGACCGTTCGTATGATTTTTTGATAGAAAGAAATCATAAAAAGGGGCATGTTGCTGTCATTTTGAAATGATTAAAATTCACCGAAGTAATGTCTAAACCTAATGATTCCAGGCAAAGATAAAGTATTTTGGAACAAGGAAATACCCCTTTTTAATTGTCTCGACAACTAGATAAAGGATAAAGAATCCAAATATATTCTAAACGAGACAAAGAAAAAGGGGTTAGAGACCACTCAAAAAATGAAATGCCTAAGGCTTTTCTTTTGAACTATTTCATAGTTATCCAACTTGAGTTATGAGAATACAAATGATTTTTTTTGATAAAGAAGAATAAAAAAGGATTAAATAAATAATCCATAGTCTAATTAATTTGATGATGTTATGGATCTATTTAACATTCTAATTCTATACATAGATCTAACTTCCAATTTCTCGAGCCGTACGAGGAGAAAACTTCGTATACGTTTCTAGGGGGGGTTATAGTTCATCTACATCTATCCCAATGAGCCCTTTATCGAATCGTTGCAATTGATGTGCGATCTCGAAGAGAAGGAAGAGATCTTCGGAAAGTGGGTTTTTATGATCCGATAAAAAATCAAACTTATTTAAATATTCCCGGTATTCTATATTTTCTTGAAAAAGGCGCTCAACCTACAGAAACTGTTTATGATATTTTAAAGAAGGCGGGGGTTTTTACAGAATTTCATTTTAATCAAACGAAAGTCAATTAATGAAATAAATAAAAAAAAAGAGAGAAGAGGGCGGGGGTGATTCATATATAGCTTTGTATAACTTTTTTCTACTATTTCCCCCCCCCTTTTTTTTGTTTTACTCTATTCATTTATTATTGTTACCTTATTATTGTTACCATGGAATACCATATTATATAATGACAAAAATCGATTTTTTTTTAATATAATTTGATATAAGATGGATAGAAAAAGATCAAG